AAAATAGCTAAAGTTATAATAGACGAGTTGTGCAAGAATCTATAGGTTTTCTTAAAAAAAATAAAGGATAATCAATAGGGCATTTTTATTCTATATCGAATAGAAACATGCCTTTTTTTGTTCTTGCTTTAACAAGCATTTTTTTCTATAGTATTAAAGTATTAATGGAGTTATAAAATAAAAAAACAGTTATAAAAAAATGAACTAAAAATTTTTCTATCTATGCTATGATCCGTTGAATTAATAAAAGGCCCGGCGAGGTAGTGACCAGGCCAGGCCGTGGGACTAAAAGGCCTTTCACAAGAAGTCTTTCTGGTTTTATTTATATGTATTGAACTTTTTTTTTTGAATCCGTTAGTTGAGTTGGACTTTCGGATAAACCTTGTAGTCTATCTTGTATCTATTTATATTTTTTTGTTTAACTTATATTTATTCTAGTTATTTCTATATGTATTTATATATTATATATATATTATAAATGCTATATCTCTTTGTATACATAATATGTTTGTATACTTATTTTTTCTATATTATGTTTATATATATATCAGACTTATTATATATTATATATATAAATTTCTATTTAGATTATAAACGGAATAAATAAATAATAATATAAATAATATAATTTACTTAAAAAATTTGACTTATATTTCAGTTTAATTATTCTCTAGAATTTAGAAGAGTCTGGAATCTTAAAGAATTTCGAATTAAAATTTTATATATTATATTTTTTGTATATTGAAAACCTAGAAAAAAAATATTTTAAAAATGGCACGTTATGTGTAATCTAACTATAGTAATTAGTAATTCTTTTTTGTAATTACTTTTTTCAATAGGGAGAGATGGCTGAGTGGACGAAAGCGTCGGATTGCTAATCCGCTGTACGAGTCATTCGTACCGAGGGTTCGAATCCCTCTCTTTCCGTTTCTGTTGATGATTTACTATTTTTTCTCTTTCCAATTTCTTGAATTCTTTTTATTTTTTTATAAAAAAAATAAGACACTAAAAAAAAGTAAGGAAACTTCTCTTTTATTCTTCACGTCCAGGATTACGTCCTGGGTCATTAGATAGAAATCCGAAAATGAAGAGAGAAACAAAGAATATCACTACTGTGTAAACGAAGAGTTTGAGAGTAAGCATTACACAATCTCCAAGATCTTTTTGTGTAAAAAAGAGAATAGATTCCCCCATATATTCTATAAAATAAAAATTTTATTTGTTAAGTGTTAGGAGCCTCCATAATAAACAATCGCTTTCCGACCCACAATTTTTGTGGAAGACCTCACAGGGCCTTTCACGGAAATTTTTGTTAGAACGATAAAGGAAGTGATTCCCATTTTTCTAGGCTATTCTATCCAAGACTTTTTCTATTTGAAATTTGAATTGAGAGTTCATACTATAAAACGTATCTGATCTTTTCATTTATTAATATAACCATATTTGAAATTTTTCTCGAATAAATCGTTTTCTAGGACGATATTTTAAATCTCATCGAAAACTTACAGCAGCTTGCCAAACAAAGGCTAGTAGAAAAAAGAGTAGAGGTATGACTGGCATAAAATCGACGATTGGACTCAAAAATGCATAGGCTTCGGGCAATTTGGCGAATAAAAAACTACTCGAAGAAAGGGTAGAATTAAGACAAATACAGATCAAACTAAAGATATTAAGCATAGCAGACATCTTTTTTATTGAAGATTATTGCATTTTGATTGAGTTATTGATATAAGATAAGCGAAAATTAAAAAAAGTAAAGTCGATAAAAAATCCTTTCGTTTCTTTTTTTTTTTTTTTGAACTTACTCAATCAAAAACTCTTCCATTCTCAAATAAAAAGAGAATAGAAGAAATCATACTTTCATACATTATCTTAATTAAATTATATGTAATGATCAAGAAATTCAGTTTGTTTAATTCTATACCTATATGTGTTAAAATTAAAATAACAATCGACTGGATTCTATAGAGATTTTGGCTGGAATTGACGAACAATCAATAACAAGATTAGTGTAGAGTAGAAATCTAAGTGGGGCGTGGCCAAGTGGTAAGGCAACGGGTTTTGGTCCCGCTATTCGGAGGTTCGAATCCTTCCGTCCCAGAGCATATGGATTCTATCCAAAAATTTTTTGACCAAGGGGCTTTTTGTAAAAAAAGTGTAGTCTTATATTATATAGAGTATTATAGATAGAGTATCTAGATAATTTTTTCTTCTTTCGCTTTTTTTATTTAAAGATTCGTTTCTGAATTCTATCTTTTTTACAAACGGAATTGACACACACAGATCTAACTGAATCCAATTGTGATCTAATACAGGCAAGATAGGATAATAGATTGATTCTTTAAATTTCAATGAAAATCCATATGGAAGGAATTTAGTTACTTATGCCGTGTGTCTATTTCTATTTATATAAAATATAAAATAAAATTTAATAGTTATGTTAATATTAATAGAATTATCAAAGATGTATTCATACTAAAAATGCGAAAGCAATTCTATATTCTCTATCCCTTAAAGTAGGCGGCGAAATTTGAAATTTGCCGTATTGTGTATAGGTCTGTTTTGTTTCGTTTTGTACCTAGACAGTTTATGATTTTGTAAATAAAAAAGGGTGCTTTTTTTTGGGGGGGTTATGACCCCCGGTACCTATAGATAATTGGGCGAGGGGGTAGATAAGAGTTAATCAACAAGAAAAGGTGTCAATTTAAATATCTACCCGAATCTCATTTCGAATCGAATTATCAAAACATTAAGTTTCATATTTTTTTTGTAACTTAATGTTTTGATAATTCGTATTTTGTTTTTTATTTTATAACGAACATAACGAACGAATAAGTAGAAATCCATGTAATGGTTGAAAGGAAAGGCGATTTATTTAGCCATTTTATTCACCTTAATTGAAAATTTATTGAACCCCAAAATAAATACGTAACGTATAAAATGAGGAAAGATTCTTACCTTATTTATATAACCTTTGATCTCAGTAAGAAGGGTTTACGATTTTTGTTTTTGTGAAAAAAATCAGATTTGTTTTTACAAGTTATCATTTCGATAGACCTATCGGGTTTATTTAAATCATTAATACTGAGTTCTAGAAAAAGCTTTATTTCTTTTTTATTTTTCTTGTAAATGTAAAAAATATTCCTAATTCAACATCATTTTTGGAATTTTTTTACACTTATTCATTTACTTAGTTTATCTTATATTTATATATAACTTTCTATTTCAAATTTCTCTTTCGAATCCCATAATACTACTATCAATCAATATAAAATAGATATTGAAAATCTAGTAAAATAAAATTCGATATAATTTTATATTAAAAAATATTAAATATAAGATAAGAAAAGGGTGAATATCCGTATATTCTTTAATGCCAATAATAGAATATTATATATTGAATCTAGAATATCTATTTAATAGAGAATAAAGTATAGATTTCTATGTACGTACCGCCTAAACCAATGACTATTCATGATTCCATAATTGAATCAATTGCATACCGGTTCAAAATTTGAGGAATGTTATGGTAAAACTTCGTTTGAAACGATGTGGTAGAAAGCAACGCGCGACTTGAAGGACATGATCTGATGTGGATTTTTATATCCACCATTTTATATGGAAAAAGGTGCTCTTGGCTCGACATCCCCTGTTCTGTTAGACTAGTACCTACACTTTTTTTTTTGTTATAGTTAATTTAAACTAGTATATGATGGAGCTCGAGTAGAAAGTATTGATTCATTTCTTAAGAGCAAGAATCTAGGGTTAGTGTGAATCAATAAATTAGAACAACTTCGTAAGTATATTTGTGACAGATAAATCGAAAGGATCCAACCCCACCAAGTTTCCAATCCAAAAGGAAAATTTGTTGGAATTGATAAATCCTTTTCGATAACAAAGTATATTGTGAAAGAATCAAGCGCAAGTGTTTGTATGATTCTTTTCTTTGATAAACAATCACAAAAGGGGTATGTTGCTGCCATTTTGAAAGGATTAAAGATCAACGAAGTAATGTATAAACCTAATGATTTAAAGCAAAGAGATTCCGAAACAAGGAAAGGCCCTTTTCATTCTCAATTGTATCAACAACTAAATTAGAATGAAGAATTCCAATAGAGGTTAAATAAGCCAGACAAAGGGGGGGTTAGAGACCACTCAATAAATATAAATTAAATTTTTCTTTTGAGTTATTTGAGAGTTATTCAACTTGAGTTATGGGTGCAAATGGGTTTTTCCGGAAAGAAGAATAAGAGCAAAATGGGGCTTAATTCTTAGTCTAATTAATTTGATGGTTTTATGTATCTATTTGCCATTAGAAGTTTATATATTCATAACTTGAAAAAAAAAAGAAGAAATCATTTTTCTTGAGCCGTACGAGGAGAAAACTTCTTATACGTTTCTAGGGGGGGTATTGTTCATATAATCTATCCCAATGAGCTGTCTATCGAATTGTTGCAATTGATGTTCGGTCCCGAAGAGAAGGAAGAGATCTTCGGAAAGTTGGTTTTTATGATCCAATAAAGAATAAAACTTATTTAAATGTTCCCGCTATTCTATATTTTCTTGAAAGGGGTGCTCAACCTACTGGAACTGTTTATAATATTTTAAAGAAAGCAGAGGTTTTTAAAGAACTTCGCCCTAATGAAACAAAATTCACTTAATTAACTGCAACAAGTACAACAACAAAGGGACTTGAGCGATTCATATGTATATAGTTTTATATAACCCTTTCTTTATTATTTACACCTTCTTTTGCTCTAGTCAGACCTATTTGGTATTGTTCCAGTAGGAGGCTGTGTCTCCTCTAATGAATGATCAAAATAAAAATTTTAAGATGTCTAGAAAAAAGATCAAGTGAACAAACGAAGAAAGTTTTATATTGACCAACTCACTAACAGTAGGAGTTGGATCTAGCAATCGAAAATTCTGACATTCCTTTCAATTGGATGGTTTTCTTTGGAACTATACTTAAAAAAGAATGAATTATTTGACGTATAATTATTGAGATTTTGTCTACTTCTTTTGTATTTCGCTCTACATTCTTTCCTTTCTAATCATGTACCTTATTTAGATAGTGCCAATCCAACACAAGTTCTTTATTTATTTTTGTGTTTTTTTTTAACATACATATTGACAAGAGTGTAGTGAACAAATATAATTCAAGTGTAAATGGATTCATTTTTTTCTATTTTTTTTTCTTACATACAAAAAACAGGTTTTGTTTTTTACTTTATTCAAAGATTCTTTGAATTTGTTGTGATACAAAACCCAAATTTTTATAAGGAAATGGATAGATAATTGAAAAAAGAATCTCTTAAAAAATATAGAGATAGAAAGATAGAGAAATTAAATAGAAAATATATATAATGTAGTGGATGAAAATATCTAATAAGTGGTCTAGTTTTTTTTTTAATTCAAATTTTTGGTTGTCTTGTCTAATTTCTTTATTTTGATCTCGATTGTATCTATATACTATATGCTCTTTGGGTTGCTAACTCAACGGTAGAGTACTCGGCTTTTAAGTGCGGCTAGGTTTTTTTACACATTTGGATGAAGCAAGGGATTCGTCCACACTATCGGTAGAGTTTGTAAGACCACGACTGATCCTGAAAGGAATGAATGGAAAAAAGAGCATGTCGTATCAATGGAGAATTATGAAACAATTTCGTTCTTATTAGATCGGTACAAAACCTTTGGTTGAATTCTTAGAACGAAATGAATTCAAAGTTGGGTCGATTGAATACATGGATCGAGCCTTATGGCTCTAATTGTAGGGAAAGAAAAAGAAACGAGCTTATGTTCTTAATTGGAATGATTACCCGCCCTAATTAAACGTTAAAAATAGATTAGTGCCTGATGCGGAGCGGCTTTTCCAGGAGTGGATTACCGATTTTTTAGTGAATCCTAACTATTAGCCATTTTCTTTTCTAATGGAAAATGGAGATGAATGTGTAGAAGAAACAGTATATTGATAAGGATACTTTTTTCCAAAATCAAAAGAGCGATTGAGTTGAAAAAATAAAGGATTTCTAACCATCTTCTTATCCTATAATTATATAGGAACGAAACCAATTAGATGGAAAAAAGATAGAGAGTCCGTTGATGAGTTTACCTGTTTCCGAGGGATCTATTCTTTTGTACTAGAATACCTTGTTTTGACTGTATCGCACTATGTATCATTTTATAACCCAAGAAACCCTCTACTTTTCTTTTCGTTTCAGGTCGATGGAGGAATTCCAAGGATATTTAGAATTAGCTAGATCTTGGCACGATGATTTTTTATACCCCCTTATCTTTCAGGAATATATTTATGCACTTGTACATGATCAGGATTTAGGTTTAAACAGATCCATTTTGTTGTCAAATAAAAAAAAAAGTTCTGACACAAAATACAGTTTACTAGTTATAAAACGTTTAGTTATTCGAATGTATCAACAGAATTTTTTTATTCTTTCTGTTAATGATTCTAACAAAACCGAATTTCTTGTGCCCAAGAAAAATTTGTATTCTCAACAGATCTCAGAGGGATTTGCAACTATTACGGAAATTCCATTTTCTATGCGATTAATATCTTCCCTAGACGGAAAAGGACTAAAAAAATATCAAAATTTACGATCAATTCATTCAATATTTCCTTTTTTAGAGGACAAATTTTTACGTTTAAATTTTGTGTTAGATATATTGATACCTCACCCTGTCCATCTGGAAATCTTGGTTCAAACTATTCGTTACTGGGTAAAAGATACCTCTTGTTTGCATTTATTACGATTCTTTCTTTATGAGTATTGTAATAGTGTTATTACTCTAAAGAAATCTGTTTCCGATTTTTCAAAAAAAAAAAATCAAAGATTCTTATTGTTCCTATATAATTCCTACGTGTGTGAATGCGAATCCATCTTCGTTTTTCTCCGCAATCAATCCTCTCATTTACCATCAACATCTTACGGAGCCTTTCTTGCACGAGTTTATTTCTACCTAAAGTTAGAACATTTTTTAAAAGTATTTACTAAGCATTCTGGGGTTATCCTGTGGTTCTTCAAGGACCCTTTTCTGCATTATGTTCGATATCAGGGAAAATGGATTCTGGCTTCAAGGGGGGCATTTTTTTTGATGACTAAATTGAAATATTACTTTGTCAATTTCTGGCAATATAATTTTTCCCTGTGGTTGCAAAGAATCTATATCAATCAATCATCAAATCGGCCCATGGAGTTTATGGGTTTTCTTTTAAGTGTACGACTAAACCCGTCCGTGGTACGGAGTCAAACGTTAGAAAATGTATTCTTAATAGATAATGGTATTAAGGAGTTTGAGACCCTAGTTCCAATTATGCCTCTAATTGGATTATTGGCTAAAGCGAAATTTTGTAACGTATTAGGACATCCCATTAGTAAGCCAGCCTGGGCTGATTTATCCGATTCTGATATTATTCGCCGATTTGGGCGTATATGTAGAAATCTTTCTCATTATTACAGCGGATCTTCAAAAAAGGGGAGTTTG